CACAAGGAAAGAGCAATAGACCAGACCAACCTACAAAAACGAAACGGTCCCTTCGTAACCAGTCATCCATAAGATCAAATAAATCTTTTTCGTCTTTGGTAAATTTACCAACAGCTATAGTCATAGTGATCCTCCTATTCAACTACTTTAACCATTTCCGAGCACCCCATAGCATTTTTTGGAATCTGAGAATTCGATCATTTCATTTATGGATGATTTGATTTCTCGTATACCGACCGTTAGCTTATAGGGTTTCGAAAAAAAAAATCCTTTGTTGGTTCATAAATTAACTTAGGTTAAAGTAAATTCATAAATTCAATTATTTATGAATTTTAACTTATTAGACTTAACTATTAACCTTTTGAAAAAGCTCCGCAAGGAACAACCGATTTCCTCTCTCGTTACCGATTGATCTTCAAACCTACCTTTTCTTTCTATCAACGAATTAAATTAAGCTTATTCTTGCATCTTGTTCATAAAATGGAGCAAAATAAATATCTTTAGAGATTATTCTTTATATGATATGTTTATTTTTTGTCTGTTTATAGTTAGTTCTTTTTGCTTCAAATCAATCGTAAATGTAAAAATATATCTTTCTATATCTTTTCATTTTCACGGATCGAATAAAGAAAGATACGTCAAATATTTTTCTTTTTATCTCTCAGAAAAGGAGAGAATTTCGTATTTTTGACTTATATTTAATATTTAAATTCCATATGATATTCAATAAACAATAAACATAGTAGGAAACTTGAAATGAAAGTTTCTTTCACGCATGCAGTCTCCATCTCATTGTCGGAACAAAAATAGGGGATCCATGGATATAGAAATAGTTGGTACATGAAGCCACACTCTATTGAAATTTTATTCGATAGATAAGATTGGAATTCATTCTATTTTGGAATCAAAGAAAAGAAAAATATAGAAAATAGCTTTTTTATGTTGTGATTTGAAACAAAAGGTTTCTCCCCTCTAGGAAGAAGAGACTAACCAATTTATTCCTGTGGAATAGCTAGGAACACAAAAAATTAATCGGAAATATCGGCAAATTCATGCCGAGTTTAAAGAAATAAAAAAAAAAGTCAACTGTTCCAATTTAGTCTCTATCAAATTTGAATATCAGAATAGCGGGTATAGTCATGATTCAATAGGTCAGGTTCACTTACTTTTTCATTTGTTTATTTCGAATCTTTCCATTCCAATGAATTTGATTAAAATAATAGAAAATAGGAATAGTTTCTGATTCGAGAAACGACTTATCTTATCATTATAATATAATGAATATTAGTTTAACTTTAGAACTACTGTAGTCTAACTTAGTATACTTAAGTATACTAAGTTAGACTTAGAAAATTGCTTACTTTGTACTTTAAAAATAGCAACAAACAATATCTCTATTCCCCGTTCAAATAGAATGGAGTTTTATAAAAAACCGTAAAAGCCCCTTATCGGATTTGAACCGATGACTTACGCCTTACCATGGCGTTACTCTACCACTGAGTTAAAAGGGCCCTTTTCTCCAATTATTGGCTGAGCCACTATGTATATACATAGAAAATATATGTATGTACATATATTACATACACTAAGTTATTATATACTATACAATACATTCACTCGATGGATAGCAGTTAGGGACTCGTTTTGAAATGCGATAATGGGGTTTGTTTAACTTAAACCTCATTTTTTTGTCTTTCGAGTAGACAACTGAAAGGATTCTTTAATTTGATATTATCTCGAGTTCTATATGAATATTAGATTCATTTTTAATGAATTATTATATATATTTATTTAAATATTTAATAATTTTCGATTTTATTAGATTTTCTAGCGAATGATTAGACTGAATGATTCATAAATTAACTTGAAATGACAAAACAATTCTATGGAATCATGTAAGACGGAAAGATCTTTTGAATCTAATTATTCGATTATATTGACAATTTCAAAAAACTGTTCATACTATGTTCATAGTATGATGGCAGTTGGGCACGTATGCCCCCATCGTCTAGCGGTTCAGGACATCTCTCTTTCAAGGAGACAACGGGGATTCGACTTCCCCTGGGGGTAGGGTACTAAAAAAGGAAGTTGATCATAGATTATCAATAAACCTAAAATTGAATTGATTCTTCCTGGGTCGATGCCCGAGCGGTTAATGGGGACGGACTGTAAATTCGTTGGCAATATGTCTACGCTGGTTCAAATCCAGCTCGGCCCAATAATTTGCTCATTCATTATGAGATGAAGATATTTGTCCTCCCGAAATGGCTGATGCGCGTAATAAAAGAATAAAATGTTCTGTCATATACTGTATTTTTTTATTTGTTTGCTGTATTTTTTTGTTTCGGGAACTGGAAATTTTGATCATAATAATGATCTAGATTCATATTATGATCTTTAAGTTTAACTTAAGTTTAAATAGTTAAAGTATAAATAAATAGAAAAAATTTTTATTCACAATCGATTTTGCAATAAGTAAAATTTACTAGTAAGTCGTGTCGTTCTCACTAAATAAAGTGCATATTCATGGGGAGATCAATATATCATTCGCGTCTCTGTTACAACACGCAAATTAGAACTAGAAATGTTTTGATTCAAATCATAAAAAAAAAGATACTGTATACTTTAGTTCGCTGGGATTGTAGTTCAATTGGTTAGAGCACCGCCCTGTCAAGGCGGAAGCTGCGGGTTCGAGCCCCGTCAGTCCCGATGGATCCAATAATCAATAAATATATCAATGCATCTTTCCGCTTTTTTGGAAAAGGACGACAATCGAATTTCACTTTCAATAGGAATTCTTCTGATGATTCTTAAGTGGGTCTGGTTTTTCAAGTTCTCGCGTCTATCTAATGGAATCGAATTCCATATGTTTCTCGGGAGTCCATGCGTAAGACGTCTTCCTTCTACAATGAATCATCTAATGAGGTTTCACTTTTCCTTTTCCACTTCCATTGGTTACAAAATCCCCCAAACAATAAATAAAAAATAGAAGGAAATGGGATTTTTTATTAGATAACAAATTCCATTCTTCTTTTTTTTTTGGATTCAGTATGGATAAAAGATCTTCCTATGTTATACTATTCAATTCGCGACAGCGAATTGATATGATAGCTTATATATTGTTATTCATGATATTAATCTGATTCAATATTATCAACAGGTAAAATTTTTATCATCTCTATGGGATTAAATCCCGAGTTAATGCGAAGTAAAAAAAGATGAGATTATGGAAGTAAATATTCTCGCATTTATTGCTACTGCACTATTTATTCTAGTTCCGACTGCTTTTTTACTTATTATCTATGTAAAAACGGTCAGCCAAAATGAGTAATTTGAATGAAACTTGACTTCTTGGTTCTTTATCAATGATTGAAAAATGGAAAGAAAAAAAGATTCCAATTTCGTTTCTTAACTGAAATGAGCAGGTTAGAATCAGCAATATTCGATGAAATTTGCTAGTATGATAGAAAGATTCATATGAATCTTTCTATCATACTATCGATTAGATTAATGTTTTTTTTTTCGTATAGGAAGTTGTACTATAAAACTATAATAAAGACACAGACTTAATTTAATATCGATCAACCCACAATATGTATCTTTATACATGGTATGTATATAGCGACCCCAATTTTATTTTTTTGCTACATCTGGTTGATCAATTTGTATTGATTCTGATCAATCCGGAATAATCGAAAGGGAACTCTTACGTTTATTTTAGAGCTCGAATTCTTAGAGTTCGGATTCTTTCAAATATAAATCCCAGTGCCTGCCGAAAGAATCAAAGAAAGAAAAGTATCGTATATATTAATAAAAAACCAAGTTATTAATCTTTTTTTATCATTGCCAACCCAAGAAGTAAAGTAATTGAATTGATTGACTGGTGGATAGATGCTCAAAAGAGTTCTATGCTATGGAAACTTCTTTGAATTTTGAAATAAAATAGTAAACCTCATCCATTTTTAACACTTAAAACATGATATGGAATCAATTGATATCAATAAAGTACAAAAAAATCCATTTTTGAAAATAAAAAAAACACATGGTAAGTGCCTAATATGCAACTCTTCCGAGCCAAGATCTTATTATGTGTATATCTTGTTGAACAAGTATTATGTCTCTGTTCTTTCCTCTAGAAAGAACGTAGCCGCTTAATATTATACTAATACAAGAACGGCTTTTTTTGATAAATAGGAAAACAAAAGGGGTCTGTTCTTCCCCATTATCCATATAGAATTAAATTTGGATAAGAGCCCGTTCGGCGAAATTAAAGAAAAATTCGTTTGAACTAAATTTCCTATGATCTATATCTCCTTTCGAAATCTAAACACGGGGGGAATTGTTGAAATATCCATTTTATTGACATTATTATCTTTAAAAACATTTTGCGGAGCGATCTATAAAACAAATGATACAGTTTTATTCCTCAACTAAAATTAAGCAGTATTTCTAGAGTCCACTTCTTCCCCATACTACAAGTGAAAGAGAAAATGTAAAAACTACCATTAAAGCAGCCCAAGCGAGACTTACAATATCCATGTGAATTATGTCCCCTATTTCTATGAATATGAAGGAATTATTCCATTATTGTTTACTAATAATAGTGAAATCCATGGTACAGAGTCAAAAAATTTTCAGCCTATTAATTTCATGAACCAATCCAATAAATCCAATACCTGAATACTCAGAGGCTCTTTTGAGTTTGTATACAAAGTATATTCCGCTTTTCTTTTCCACAATTGCTATTACTAATTAGTTAGATATTACCTCCCGCTGAATTCATTCAAGGCCCAGTCAGTAACCGTTCCAATAGGAGCGGAAAGGAATGGAGAGGTTTCGATAGTCCCTCCCCTACTTACTAAAAGTAAAATCTTTCCTTGAATCCTAGACACAAGAATTTACCGAACTTTCATTTTCTTCTCCGGCCGGCGAATAATCCGGCGGGGTATAGGTTATAGCAGTCGATAAGGGATTTCGAGTCTTTTGTTAATTAGAATCAG